TCGTGCACCCTTTTCTTATTTATCCGAAAAATACTAAAAAATATTCTAAAGTGCAGCCGGATAGATCCAATCTATTCTTGAAATAGACAACTCGCACACACTCCCTTTCCAAAAAAAATCAAAACACCAACCACTACAGTTAGATTTATTAGATTTGTTGCTAAAATATCGGTATTAAGCCCGAAACTGCCAGCGGATGGCCAGTGAGCTAAAAAAACGAAAGAATGGGTTACATTTTTCATATGCTCTCCTCTTATAGATAGGACAAACAAAGAACAAAGTTTTTCGATCACTTACTTCGCTCGCCGTTTTTTGATCGGTTTTTTTAATGCAAATAGATTCAATCTAGTAATTTCTTTTAGATTAAGTCTTAGGTCTTCTTTGACCTGTGAAAGACCTCCTTTGTTGAAATGTTCTGTTCCCAAAATTCCTAAAATAAAAGGAAAAAAACTTTCCACTTTCCTAAACTAAGGACGGGAAGGAAGAAGGGGAGCATATCTTCTAAATTAATCATACTCAACTCAGCCCTTCCTGGGGTGGGATATTGTCTGTCCCGATAAATAGCTAATTCCAGCAGTAATAAATAGGAGTAAATAAAATAAAGTAAAGTATTGATATAATTGGAATTGCAGAAGCAAATACCCATTTAACTAAAAAAAGAAAAAAGGTATCTAATCGAAAGAACTTATTTTATTTGTTAGGATTAAACAAAAGGGTTCGCAAATAAAAGCGCTAGTGCCACAACTAGTCCATAAATTGTTAAAGCTTCCATAAAAGCTAGACTAAGCAATAAAGTGCCTCGTATTTTACCTTCTGCTTCTGGCTGTCTCGCAATACCTTCTACAGCTTGTCCTGCAGCAGTACCTTGACCAACTCCAGGCCCAATAGAAGCAAGCCCTACGGCCAATCCAGCAGCAATAACAGAAGCAGCAGCAATTAGTGGATTCATGGTGAGTTCCTCGTGTCAAAAAAAAAAATGGTTAAGGATACAATCAACCAAGAAATTCTTACTTCTAAGCTCTATCTCTATTGAGGAGAAGTAACTAAAAAAGTACAAATTGAAATTATAATGTAAATTGTCCGAACTACATAGAAGGGAATTCCATATCTCGGATTAGATAATGAATCTAACCTAGGAATATATAATACCCTATATACATTTGTTTCTTCTATTTTGTTTGCGTATTTTCTCATTTTCTATTGAATTGGATTCTAAAATCATTGCTTAACGCAGAAAACCGTATAAAAGGTGACTCCACTCCACTTCTAGACATTAAGGATATATAGTATAGATCCAGTCTGACTCCACCCTCCCTCTTTACTGCATCTATACTTTGACAATTCCATAATATAGTTATAGTCTATTTTCTCTCCTACAACTCTAGGTTGTATATTCATACGCATTTCTAACTATTTTTTTTGCAACCAAGCGGATTATCTGGAACCACGCATGAATTGAGCTAAGCTGAAAAAAAAAAATACTATTTCCAAAACTAGTCAATTCAATGATGACCCTCCATGGATTCACCTATATAGGCTGCGGCTAATGTTGCAAAAATAAGAGCTTGAATACCGCTTGTAAATAATCCAAGAAACATGACAGGTATAGGGACTACTAAGGGGACTAAAGAAACAAGAACAACAACGACTAATTCATCCGCTAATATATTCCCGAAAAGTCGAAAGCTAAGCGATAATGGTTTTGTGAAATCCTCTAGGATGTTAATTGGTAAAAGGATTGGGGTTGGTTTAATATATTTCTCGAAATAGCTCAATCCTTTTTTGCTAAGACCCGCATAAAAATATGCTGCTGACGTGAGTAAAGCTAAAGCAACAGTAGTATTTATATCATTCGTGGGCGCTGCTAATTCCCCATGGGGTAACTCTATAATTTTCCAAGGTAAAAGAGCACCCGACCAATTCGAAACAAAAATAAAAAGGAACATAGTCCCAATAAAGGGAACCCAGGGACCATATTCTTCTCCAATCTGAGTTTTGCTCAAGTCTCGAATAAACTCAAGGACATATTCAAAGAAATTCTGACCGTCGGTCGGGATGGTTTGTGGATTCCGAACAGCTATGACAACTGAACCTAACAAGATAGTAATTACGACCCAAGAAGTGATGAGTACTTGGGCATGAATTTGGAAACCTCCTATTTGCCAATAGAAGTGTTGGCCTACTTCTACACCCGATATATCGTATAACCCCTTGAGTGTTTTAATGGAACAAGGTATAATATTCATATTGTCCTCTGATAAAAATTGAACTTCAAAAAAGGAATTCTTTTGATTCAACCATCTCTTTCTCAACTCAGCAACTTGAAGTATTAATCTTATATTTAGGATACCAAGAAAGCACATCAGATCATAATATATATCAATACCCTCTAATATATATCAATATTCCCCTTCTTTTTTCTATGCAAAACGAAAAAGAATAGTAAGTGATTCCATAAATCTACGCAGTTGCCCAAGAATTCACTATTCTTCTTAATCAACGATTTCTTATATAGACAGAACGCCCTTCACAAATTGCAAATACTAATTTGTTAAGAATCAATCGAATTGAAGTCATAGTGTCGTCGTTGGCTGGAATCGATATATTCGCGAGATCCGGGTCGCAATTTGTATCGACTAAAGAAATAGTAGGAATCCCCAAAATGGCACACTCCCGAAGAGCTATATACTCTTTTTGCTGATCGAGGACGATCACAATGTCTGGCAATCTCGTCATATATTTGATCCCGCCGAGATATCTTTGCAAAGTGGATAATTTTCTCTTCAAGATTGCCACATCTCTTTTTGGGAGATGTTGGAATTTTCCCATTTTTTCTTCTGCTCTTAAATCTCTAAATTGAGAAAGTCTAGTTTTCGTAATCGACCAATTAGTTAACATACCACTGAACCACTTTTTATTAACATAATGACAACGAGCCCTTATTGCAGCTGATGCTACTAAATCCGTTGCTCTTTTTTTTGTGCCAACAATTAAGAAACTTTTTCCCTGACTTGCTGCATCAAAAACTAAATCACAACCTTCTGATAAAAAACGAGCCGTTCTAGCGAGATTTATAATATGAGTACCTTTACGCTTTGCCGAAATGTAAGGGGCCATTTTAGGATTCCATTTCTTAATACCATGACCAAAATGAACTCCTGCTTCTATCATCTCTTTCAAATTGATGTTCCAATATCTTCTTGTCATTTTTTCCACACTTCCTTTTGATTGTTTCTTTTTTTTTTCATCCTACCATTCCATTACGGAATTTTATTCTTTTTGAAGATTAAGAAAGATCCGAAATAGCTTGAAATAAATAATAATTGTTCCGAAGGAACCTTCCCTTCTACTGAGAGTTGGCCATTGATACATTGTATAAACATAACCTTAAATGTATTAACCGACTTCTTTTACTTATTTTAAAATTTTAAATAAAAATATAAAATTTGACCTCTTAGTGTTCTAAAGTTCAAAAGTCTAGTAAAGTAAAAAAATCTGCTTTATGTATCCTTAAATCGTATAAATGGGGGTAAATGGGGGTTCTGATATCTCATAGAAATTGTTTGTTACGTCAGAATCTGAAGAAACTAATTCTGTATGGAGAAATAAAAAATCTCTCATTTCCGACGCGAATAGATTTTGTTTTTGAATTTCGAAATAAAGGTTCTTGTCTTGTGGGGAACGATGCACAAATTTTAGGAATCCGGTACCAACAGGTATAATCCCCCCCAGAACTACGTTTTCTTTCAACCCTTTCAACCAATCAATACGACCTCGTAGGGCAGCTTTTGCTAAAACTCGAGCAGTTTCTTGAAAACTTGCTTCAGATATGAAACTTTGGGTATTCAGGGAAGCCCTTGTTATTCCCAATAAGATTGCCCGATAATAGATCGATTCATCCAAAGCTCGCCCTGCTCGTTCCGCTCGCAATAGTCCGATTAATTCCCCAGGTGAAAAAACATTAGACATTCCATCTTCAGAAACCCGCACTTTTGATGTTACTTGGCGTATAATAATCTCTATATGTCTATTATGAATTTGTACCCCTTGGGATCGATAAACCTTTTGGATTTTATTAACCAAAGAGATACGACTTTGGGCTATGGTTAGCTCAGCTCCAATCAAGAATCCCCATGGGACCCCAAGAATTCTTGGTATACGCTCATTCCAATCCTCAATTCTCCTTTCGAGATTCGGGGATAATGAATCAATTGAACGCGCTTCAAAGATTTGTTCCACTTTTGGAAGACCTTGCGTTATGTCACTAGATCTCGATTTTTCATATATAAACGTAACTAACCTATCCCCCTTGTAAAGGATTTCTCCATAATGACCATTAACAGTTGCTCCTGTAGTGGCCAAATAAGGTTTAGCTGCTCTTATAACAAAGGAATCCATATTAACAATGAAAATTTGACCAGATTTTTTTATGTGCGATTTAAATAGACATGCATTTTCACAAATAAATTGTCCAAGGTGAATTATTGCTGATGTCTCTTCCCAAGAATCATGATGGGCAAAGCGACAATTCAAAAGTAATGGATCCAACATTATGTTACTATCGAAATTAGAAATCCTTTTATTTTCATCTATTAAAGAGTATTTAAGTCCTTGAAGTACTTGGAAGGTTTGTTTCAAATTGGCAAGGAACAAATATTTTTTTAACAGGATCTTATTATACGTTAGTAAATAGTAAGATGAAGAAAAATTCGATATACTAGGTACAATAACGCCTAAGGGCCCAAAAATTTCTTGAATAGGAATTCTAGGATTCAATTCTTTTATCGCATTGGGGTGTTTTAAATTCTTGAATAAACCAATTCGAGAACAGTTGGATGCCGACAAAATCATCAAAGGTTGGTATTCTTTATTTCGATTCAACAATGTGCCAATAGCTTCTTGATGTTGGCTAAGTGATTCAATCTTCGCCTTGGAATAAAAGGAATTGATATTGGTGCGATCTAACCTATTATGGGGAATCGGTCCTGCACTTGTCCTATCATACCTTTTTCGTGTATATGAAATAGTGGACTTGACTAACTCAATTCTTAGGAAATCGCGAATAAGGTCATTTGCTCTTACCTCAACAAGGGAAGCACCAGCCTTCTCTTTTTCTTCTTGTTCCCAATTCACTACTAAGCAAGTTCTAACAAATTGACTGTTTGTGTGATAAATTCTTTGAGTTAACTTGCTATTTTCATGAGAAATAAAATTGACAAGTCGAAGTTGGAGATTATCTTCTTCTTCCAAGAGATCTTGTGGGAAAAGTGTTGCTAAATTTCTCCTTTCGTCCATTTCATATGCGACTGCAGGGCGAACGAAAACAAAATACTTTTCCTTGCTCTTGAAAATTTTTTTTCGTTGAACATAGACCCAATTTTTCTTTTTTTTTGATTCCTTAGAATATTTTTTTTTTCTTTCTGGTGGTATCAAACAGCCACCTAATACCTTATCTGCCTCTTCAGGAAAATGAATATCTCCGGAAAATATTTTGAGTTCTGTATGGCTTTTTTTTCTCCTCACTCGGACCAGTCCACCTAGTCGACTTCTTGTATTTTTTGTGAGTTGTGTATTCACTCCAATAATACTATTGTCAAGTACCTTTAGGTATGAAGATCTCGGCAAGATATGCAGTTCTTGAAGAATGAAAAAAAACCGATCCACTTCTTTTTGGTATTTTAGACTAAATTCTTTTGTTCCTCGATGCTCAATAAAACCCTCTTTTTTTAAGATAGAATCTTCCTCTGGACTATCGTATTCGTCCTCGGGGTCTTCTTCTAAGTCTTCCTCTAAAGTCCCATATTTGTCCTCTGAGCTTTCCCCGGGGTTCCCATATTCATCTTCTGAGTCTTCCTCTAGAGTTCCATATTCGCCCTCTCGGGTCCTATATTTGCTCTCTGGGCTTCCATATTCGTCTTCTGAGTCTTTCTCTAAAGTCCTATATTCGTTCTCTGGGTTCCCATATTCGTTCTCTGGACTCCCGTATTCGTCTTCTAGGGTTTCATATTTGTATTCGCCTTCTCGGGTCCTATATTCGTCTTCTAGGGTCTCATATTCGTCTTCTAAGTCTTCCTCTCGAGTCCTATATTCTTCCTCTAGGGTCCTATATCTAAATTTAACAATTCCCGAACCCTTTTTATCTTTTCTGTATTGTGGATCGTCAAAATAAGCAAAAATAGTATTTCTACGTAAAACACCCATAAAGGGGATTTCGACAGAAATACCCAAACAGGATATTAGTTCTTTCTCTTGTTCTTGATGGTATTGTAATGGAATGACGAACCTATTTCTTCGCTTTTTTGCCAACAAATCCGAATTATCTTGAAAAATAGAAGGATAGATCAAATTCCAATGGCCGTTGGCCACGATTCGATCCGACCTTGAATAATCAAAAATTTCCCTATCTTTTTTACCATAAGTATTCATTTGATCTTGATCCTTGTGGAGTGAAAAAGACACTATACTGGATCTGCATATACTTACTGACAATATCCATAAATGGCTTGTTTTTGGTAATCGACGAAGATTACCATATTGATATTCGGGCGCATGGTAAACATCAGTACTCCAGTGCATTTCGCCGTCTGATTCGGAATAAATATGCTTTTGTACCCTTTCTTTAAAATGTAAAGTGGACGTTCCGGCACGAATCTCCGCAATTACTTGTTCGGATTTTACATATTGATTATTTTGCACTAGAATCAAGCTTTTTGAGGGAATACTCACACTATATAGAATATCCTGACTCTGAATAGTTACATGCAAGTCTATATAACATAGAAAAGCAGGCTGTCCATGGCGGGTACGTGTGGGGTGAACCAAATTTTCAGTGAATTGGATTTTTCCATTCGAAGGGGATCGTACAAGGTCGGCAGTACCCCCTGTGAATACTCCGCCAGTATGAAAAGTTCTTAATGTTAGTTGAGTCCCGGGCTCCCCAATTGATTGACCCGCAATAACACCTACGGCTTCTCCCAATTCTACGAGATCGCTATGAGTAGGACTCCGGCCATAACAGAATTGACAGATCCAAGAAGTGCTTCGGCAGGTAAAGGGGGTTCTAATATATATTGGTTGTGCTCGAAATGGTTGTGCTCGAAAGGCAGTTATGAATCGATTCACTAATCCAATTCCGATATCTTGATTTCGAGCGGCAATGCATCGTGAACCGATATATATATCGTCTGCTAATACACGACCAATTAGTGTTTGGGCAAAAAGTTTTTCCGTCATCCCATTTTGAGGACTAACAGAAATACCTCGGATAGTACCACAATCTCTTCTACGCACAAGAATATGTTGAACTACTTCAACAAGTCTACGTGTAAGATATCCAGCATCTGCTGTTCGTACAGCAGTATCTACAACCCCTTTGCGGGCTCCATAGCAGGAAATTATATATTCTGTCAAAGAAAGCCCCTCGCGTAAATTGCTTTGAATAGGTAAATCGATCATTTGTCCTTGAGGGTCTGCCATTAATCCTCTCATACCTACTAATTGGTGTACCTGAGATGCGTTTCCTCTGGCTCCTGAAAAAGACATTAGATAGACTGGATTAGAAGGATCCGTTATCCGAAAATTCGAATTCATTTCTTGTTTCAAATATTCACTTGTCGCATACCATATCTCAACGGATTGGCGTAATTTTTCTACCGCGTGTATAGCCCCATAATAATAGTGTTTCTCCAAAAGAAAACTTTGTTGCTCTGCGTCTTGGACTAACCATCCCTTAGAGGGTATTGTTAAAAGATCCTCGATTCCTAACGAAATCGATGTAGTAGTGGCTTGATGGAAGCCCAGAGTCTTTAGTTGATCCAGTATATGGGATGTATATCCCATTCCGAAATGATCTATTAATCTGCTAATAAGTCGTTTCATACCAGTTCCGTCTATCTCTTTATTATGAAAGACCAGATTGGCCCGTTCCGCCATACATAAGTACCCCCTTTTCGGCTGAGTAGGATTCGACAATTGCTGAGTAGGATTCGACAATGGGCCTGAGTCAGTGATTCGAAAATTTAATTAACTTCATTTACTTAATCTCAATCTGCATTCGCGTGGCAAAAATGATGATACTACGGAAATCGGAATGCCCCCCAAAAGGGGAGGGGCATCGCCGAATCTAACTTCCTTGTTTAGATAATGTATGAATAGGCCTGACTAAATCCTTGTATGGCTTCCTCTATTTCTCTATAAAAAGAAATATGACCAAGAGTGGTTCGAATGTATATAGAACGAATTTCTTTTTTTCTATTTCCCACTATTAGATAGTGGGCATAAATCTCATGATAAGTCCCCAAAGATTCATATTGAACTTCAATTGGAACTTCTCTTGACCCAACGACGCGTTGATCCAGTTTCCATCGTAGCCACAAGGGACTGTCTAAACTGATTAGTTTCTGTCTATAAGCTCCCAGTGCATCATAAGAACTAGAAAAGTGGGGTTCTTTATCTTTCGTATACTTAGAATTATTATTATTGTAATTGACTTTTTTATTTGGATAGTTTTCGCAACTATTATATCTATTTGCACAAATACCTCGGCGGTTTCCAATCGTTAATACATAAAGCCCGATAAGCATGTCTTGGGTTGGTACGCAAATAGGATCTCCAATAGCGGGAGATAAGAGATTCATATGAGAAAACATAAGTAAACGGGCTTCCGCCTGAGCTTCCAAGGATAAAGGTAGATGAACAGCCATTTGATCCCCATCAAAGTCCGCATTGAAACCCTTACACACTAATGGGTGTAAAGAAATAGTACGCCCCTCTACTAAAGTGGGTTGAAAGGCCTGTATGCCTAATCTATGCAGGGTAGGTGCTCTATTTAACAGTACAGGATGTCCCCGCATAACTTCTTGAAGTATTTCCCATACAATGGGTTCCTTTTCCCAAATTTTCCTTTTAGCAATCCTGACATTAGAAGTAGCGCGTTTCGTGATTAAATCGCGAATTACAAATAGCTGAAAAAGCTTTATTGCTATCTCTAGAGGTAATCCACATTGATGTAATGAAAGCGAAGGACCCACAACAATGACAGAACGCCCCGAGTAATCGACCCGTTTCCCAAGCAGAGTCTCACGAAACCTTCCCTCTTTACCTTCAATTACATCTGAAAGTGATTTGTATACTTTATTGTGACCATCCCTTATCGGTTGCCCGCGGGACCCACTATCAAGAAGTGTATCCACGGCTTCTTGTACCAATTTTTCCTGACACATTACTAAATCTGCAGGCGCTAATTCACTTCTTTTTAATAGATAGGCAAGGTTGTTGTTCCGACGGATAACTCTCTTATAAAGTTCATTAATGTCCGAAGTCACTACTTTATCTCCAGACCTATAAACAATGGGTCTCAATTCGGGAGGAAGAACGGGTAATAAGCACAAAACCATCCATTCTGGTTCCACATTTGTTTGAATAAAATGTTTTGCCAATTGCATGCGTCTAATCAAAAAAACTTTTCTTATTCGTCTTTTTCTATCTTCCCATTCATCTCCACTATACCCCTCGTCTTCTAATTCCTTCCATTCGACCAAGGAATTCTCTATAATAATTCGCAAATCCAAATCTGCTAATTGTTCTCTAATAGCACCTGCTCCTGTCGCAATTTCCCGATTTCGAAATGTTGCAAAGCCTGGGGTAGAAAAAAAGGGAGAAATGCTGTGGTTACAGGATGAAATTTCCTCTTCGAATAAACCTCGTAATCGTAAAAAAGTAGGTTTTTTAGTGCTGGGCCTAGCAAAAGAGAAATCGCCGTATACTAGGCCCTCCAACTTCTTAAGAGGTTTATCTAAAAGATTCGCGATATAACTAGGAAGACCTTTCAAATACCACACATGAGTCACGGGACATGCGAGTTTGATGTATCCCATTTGATATCTTCGTATCCGAGAATCCACAAATTCCACCCCGCATTTTTGGCAAAATCTCTCGTCTTCGTTTTCAGCTCCGCTCGCTCGAGAATTGCCACAAGCGCAAATTCCGCTTTTTATGGGTCCAAAGATTCTTTCGCAAAACAATCCATCTTTTTCTGGTTTATCGGTTTTATAATGAAAAGTAGAGGGCCTTGTGACTTCGCCAACGACTTCTCCATTAGGTAGGTTTTTGTTAGCCCAAGCCTTTATTTGTTGAGGGGAAACGAGTCCAATTTGAAGTTGTTGATGTTTATATTGGTCAATCATAAAATAGAAATAAGAAAAGAATTTATATTTATTCCGATCAAATCAAACTTCCTCCCTATTAACCTGGAAGTTCTTCTCAGATACAAGGAAATGATTCAGTTCTAGAGCCAAAGATCGTAGTTCTCGAACGAGCACTCGAAAAGATTCTGGAGGATCCTCGTGATTAGGTATTCGTTTTCCCCAGATCGTAGCATTAAGTATTTCTTGGCGAGCTATAAGATGGTCGGATTTATAAGTAAGTATCTCTTGTAAAATATGAGCAACACCAAATCCTTCTAAAGCCCAAACTTCCATTTCTCCTACTCGTTGTCCCCCTTGCTTGGCTCTTCCTCTAACGGGTTGTTGTGTAACAAGTGAGTAGGGCCCAGTAGAACGCCCATGAATTTTCTCATCAACTTGATGAATTAATTTTAAGATATAGGACTTCCCTATTAGAACAGGTTGTTCGAAGGGGTCTCCTGTTCTTCCATCAAATATTCTGCTTTTTCCCGGGTACTCGGGTTCAAATACCCATGGATTTTTTGTTTCTTTACTGGCTTCATATAATTCTGAAAACACAAGTTTTCTTGAAGCCTCTTGCTCATATCTCTCATCAAAGGGTGCTATTCTATAATGTTTCTTTAGCAGATCCCCCGCTAATCCGAGCGAGCTTTCAAATATTTGTCCCACATTCATTCGGGAGGGTACTCCTAAGGGATTGAAGACCATATCAACAGGTGTTCCATCTTGCAAATAGGGCATATCTTGCCTAGGCAAAATTTTGGAAATGATCCCCTTATTCCCATGTCTTCCGGCTACTTTATCCCCAACTTTGATTTCACGTTTCTGTAAAATATATACACGAACCGTTATGTCGAGGGGGTCCCTCTGGATCCATTTCACATCGATAACGCGCCCTCTTCCACCTATAGGTAATTTGAGAGAAGTTTCTTTTGAAGTGGATACCTCAAGGCCAAAGATGGCCCGTAATAATCCAGCTTCCGCGATATACGATGATTCACTCGCTATCTGAGGCGTTAATTTACCTACTAAAATATCACCAGTTTCTACCCAGGATCCCAACCTAACAACTCCATTTCTGTCCAAATTGCGGAGTAAATGTTCTTCTAGATGTGGTATTTCTTTAGTGATTTTTTCAGCAGAGCCTTGGCTTGTCGTATCCGTCTGAATTTCATATTTCCGGATGTGAAAAGAGGTATAAATATCCTCATATACCAAACGTTCGCAAATTAGTACTGCGTCTTCAAAATTGTAACCTTCCCATGGCATATAAGCTACTAATACGTTTTTTCCTAAAGCAAGTTCCCCCCCAACTGTAGCAGCTCCCTCTGCTAAAATTTGTCCCTTTTTAATGGATTTACCCTGGGGAACCCGGGGTTTTTGGTGCATACAAGTATTTTTGTTCGAGCGACGGTGGTTAACTAAAGGAATACTTATAGTCTTCCCACGACTTGATAAAAGGATCTTATGACTATCAGTAGAAACGATCTTTCCCTCGCGTTCGGCTATAACGGAAACCCTCGAATCTAGAGCTGTTTGGCGTTCCAATCCAGTTCCAACAATGCACTTTTCGGACCGAGAAAGGGGAACTGCTTGGCGCTGCATATTAGAACTCATTAAAGCCCGATTCGCATCATTGTGCTCAATAAAAGGAATGAGAGAACCTCCAATAGAAAAATATTGGAAAGGAAAAATACTTCTAACATGAATCTGTTCCCATGCAATAGTCAGGAATTCTTGGCGGTATCTAGCTGGAACAACCTGCTCCTCTTGAATACCTTGATTCAAGGACAAAGAATTTCCTGCTGCTATCATATAATACTCATCTCTATTTGGTGATAGATAAACCACCTCTCTCGCTTTTTTTTTTTTTTCTTTCTCAGCAGATATTTCATAAAACGGACTCTCTATGGATCCCCACAAGTGATCAATTCTCGCATGAATTGCTAAGGATCCAGTAAGTCCAACATTGATTCCTTCGGACGTGTCAATTGGACAAATACGCCCATAGTGACTCGGATGAATATCTCGGCTCCGAAAACTTGCAGTTCTCCCAGTCAACCCTCCAGGACCTAAACAACTCACTTTTCGCCCATGAACAGTTTGTGTCAATGGATTCGTTTGATCAAAAACTTGAGATAACGGATATGTACCAAAAAAGGTCTCATAAGTAGTTATTAATAAAATCGAAGTTGAAGTTGGAGTTACCAAAGTTTGGGGGGTCGGTTTCGATTGACGTATGAATACTCTACGAATAGTTTTTTGAACTGCATGTTGTAAACGACCAAGAGCCAGTCCGAATTGATCTTGTAACAGATCCGCAACCGAACGAATACGTTTATTTTTCAAGTGATTCATATCGTCATCGTCAAGTATACCCGTTCCAAATTTCATTCCAATCAAATGATCCGTAGCGGCCAATACATCTCGTGGTAACAAAAATGTATTGTTCTGAGGTATATCAAGATTAAGTCTCCGATTCATATTTCGTCGACCAATCCTTCCTAATTCACATTTTTGTTGAAAAAATTTCTTTTGTAATTCCTCACACAAGGACTCCGAAAATACCAGGTCTCCACCTACGCAAGCAAATTGTTGATAAAACTCCAAAATAGCTTTTTCTTTTGACTCAATCCTCTTCTTCTCCTTAGCATTCGGGAAAGACAAAAAAATTTCAGGGTAGGAAACATTATCTAGAATTTCTCTTAGATTCGAACCCATAGCTGATGATAGAACTAGAATAGATATCTTTTGTTTTCTACTCACGCGAGCCCATATCCTTTCTTTTTTATCAATTGCTAATTCCGATCTTCCTCCCCAATCTGATATTATAGTTCCGGTGTAGATAGAAATTCCCTTATGGTCTAATTCCGAACGGTAGTAAATACCAGGACTTAGCAATATTTGATTGATCACAATTCGGTATATTCCATTTATAATAAAGGTTCCTAAGGAATTCATTATAGGAATGTTTCCAATAGAAATGGTTTGCTTTTGCACATCGAAACCAAAAATTAATCTCGCGGATACATATAATTCGGAAGAATAGGTGAGTGATTCATACACAGCATTCCTTTCTTTTATCGAGGGTTCTAGCAATTGATACCCTTTCGCAAATAATTGAAATGCAATTTCGTGATCTGGGTCTTTAATTGTTGGAAACTTGTCAAGTTCTTCTGCCAAGGCTTGATTAATGAACCTACAAAATCCCTCGAATTGGATCTGACTAAATCCGGGTATTGTGGACATTCCCTCGTTTCCATTCCGGAGCATCTTAATCTTAAGTTTCCTGTTTATCAAAGAAAAATTCCATTATCAGCTCACTCTTAATCAATCCCTATGGATTGATCTAGCAATCATGGAATCTATATTCTGTTTACTGAATCACATGAAATTCTAGGGAACTCCACACACGTATTTCATATATGTATTTCATACATATGAATAGAGACTATTTTGACGAAAGTTCCAGTTTTCCAGGGGAGGGGTACAAATGGAATGAAAATGAATTGATAAAACATTCCTAGAAAAAAATTCTGCTACTTATACTTTCATGATATTCTAATCAGATTGGATGGCAAAGATTTCTCATTTTATCTCCTTTCTATTATTAATGTAATAAAGCCATAATATAATAAATACACTAGAAAGTTTGACTTTACTTCGATTTAGAATAGCACGCTTACTTTAATTCAAAATAAAGTAAGTCACTTTTTTATTCAAGATATTTAATGCTTTGAAAAATTAAAGCACGATTCCCCATAGAGATATGTACATAAGGGGGATCTTTGGATAATAATGCTGTTCGGACCTGCAGTTTACCTATACACGGATTAGGCATAAAGCCATAATATTTTATTATGCCATTAAAAAGAAAGGGGAGAGAATACCTATTTAAGAGTCGTTCACTACTGCAAAAAAAAAAAGAGAGAGAATTCTAGTTAACGGTTCCAATTCGTTCTGAATTTTGCAGCCTGTGACTAGAAATCCACTTTATTCTCCTTTTCCATCTTAATAGAAAGAAACAGAAAGTTTTATTGTATTAGCAGTATCCGTTTTAAGATAGAATCTATCGAAGAGAATAATAGAAACAGGATCAAAAAAAGCAGGAATAAATTTTTTTAAAAAGATTGGAAAAAGTAAGGGGAATTATATTCCAAATAAAAAAGGGGGTTTTCGTAAGAAAACGTGCATGAATAGTTGCTCTTTTCTCGATTTTCGCTCGGATTTTTTGGCGGCATGGCCAAGCGGTAAGGCAGGGGACTGCAAATCCTTTATCCCCAGTTCAAATCTGGGTGCCGCCTGATCAATAAAATACTTGGGTTTTATAGTACTGATCGAACTCGATAAATTTGTACTCCGCATAAGTTTGGGCAAGAGAGTAACTAGGCCTGCTGATACTCTGTTTTTAGAATCCATACCAAACCATAGCATAGTTCTATCCTCAAACTAGGGTTTGCTTTGGCGGTAGTGGCCAAAAAAAAAGGGTTACCAATAGGGATATTGATTCGATTTGAGAATTTTAAACTACGAGGATAAGATGTCAGAAATCTTGGTATCCAAAGAAAGGTTCCTACGGGGCATTCCTTATTTTTTTTTTCAATTTAAGATTGAAGAAGGGGTTCCACGAAGGAATATCAAGACTTCCTAATTATCATACATTATCGTACATCTTATTTTATCTACATACACTTTAAAGTAAGGACTACTTATTCTAGCGAGAATCAGATTAAATAGGCCGATCCTAAGTTAATTTAGGAGTTGTGGATAAAGTTTCTTCATTCTTTCATAGAATGATAGAAAGCAGGGCTGTAGGGTTTAGGTCAAAAATAAATATAGGTAAGGTAGGTATCCAAAAAATATTTATTTGTCCATAATTTTATGCTATACGCGGGTGTCCTTTGCTTATAAAAAAAATAGAGTAACAAAAGGAATCAAAAATCTTCCTATTCCCGCTTCTTCTATTCAGTATTTAGGACATCATTCCCGTACTCTTTTTTAAGTAAAAGGGCTATGCTATGTATCATATTTATACTTAATGCTCTCTAATTCTACTGGAATTCCTATAAGAATAAGAATTTGTTAGGAGTAAATTCCTTGAACTGATTGATCCGTAGCTTTAGCGTAGAATCCCTTTTTGACTCTGTACCCTTGATTCCACTATGATTATTGATCAATAGTAGAATAATTCCTTTATAGAAATAGGAGACATAATTTAGATGGATATAGTAAGTCTCGCTTGGGCTGCTTTAATGGTAGTCTTTACATTCTCTCTTTCACTAGTAGTATGGGGGAGGAGTGGACTCTAGGGATACTACTAATTGATTGAATAATCAAATTGTTGTATCAACTCTTTTCTTTAATTGATCGTTTTGCATTAATTATTTTGTCAAACGTTATTCTTTAATCTTTTTTTTTGTTTTGTTTCACTCCGATAATATAATAGAAAGACTCTAAAGTGTCGTAGAAAAAACTATATGTAGTTCTTTCTACCACACTTTAAGATTCCAACCAGATCCTTTCATTTAAGACTTGGATTTTTTTTATTTAATCCCTTTTGCATTTCTTCAATGATTAATTGGAATTCCAACTAATCATTTTGGCTGACTGTTTTTACATAAATAATAAGTAAAAAAGCAGTAGGAACTAGAATGAACAGTGCAGTAGCAATAAATGCGAGAATATTGACTTCCATAACCTCTTTATTTTTTATTTTCACAATAACTGGGGATATAATCCCATGGGGAGGAAAAAGGGGTATCCTGTAAATTCAAGGGTAGAGCTTGCAGTCTGATAATACTGAATCAATTCAATATTATGAATATCGGATCTATCAAATCAATTCATAGTTGAGAGGGGAATACTATAACATAGGAAGACCCTTTATCCATACTAAGACCAAAATGGTTTTTTTGATTGGATTAGGAATTCCCTCTTTTCTTTTTTTAATCCTTTTCTCCTTTTTCTTTTCTATACCTCTAACCCATGATCTTTCTTAATCTTATCCAATTTCCCTTCCTTTTTATTATAGTTATACATACAATTATGTATGTATGTATTATATGACCAACTTTATATGGGTCACATGGACATCCAAATAAGCAGTAGAACTGACATGGGTAAAAGAGATCTTAAATAAAAAGGGAATACTATTTATGTATGGATTCCGATAAAATAGCGGTATTCTATATCATATGTGTGTCTTTCTTTATCGATCGGGAGTAGTGAAAAAAAAAATGCCTATATGCTTCCCCTCCCTCTTTAATGAGAGATGCAAAATAAAAAAGCGAAGTAAGGGTGCCTTATGGCTATGGGTATTTGATCTTGCTTCCTCCCCTTTTTTTCATGGAAAAGGGAAATATGAATTTATCCATTCATTTCATTAAACCCTAGTTCGGGACTGACGGGGCTCGAACCCGCAGCTTCCGCCTTGACAGGGCGGTGCTCTGACCAATTGAACTACAATCCCCGCGGGATGTATGGCATACCTATTTATTCTTAAATAGAACCATTCATATGCTACATACCTACATATTATATGTGGGTATAGTGAGAGCGACATACCTAGTATGTCGTACTTTTTTATCACTAAAAATGGATAATAATCCACCCTTCAATAAGAAAAACTCTTTTGTTTGTAAGAAAGGAATGAGAGAGATATGGGTTATAAATAAAATTTCTGCCTTTTTTCTTTATCTTTTTTTTCTATAGATCATATCAGACATTTTATTTTATGGAAGAAAAATAAAAGGATTTAGTTCATATTCACGAAGTCCTAGATTTTTGGGCCGAGCTGGATTTGAACCAGCGTAGACATATTGTCAACGAATTTACAGTCCGTCCCCATTAACCGCTCGGGCATCGACCCAGGAAGAATTTATTCTAGGTTTTTTTATAATCTATGATTAACCTCCTTTCAAAATACTCCCTACCCCCAGGGGAAGTCGAATCCCCGCTGCCTCCTTGAAAGAGAGATGTCCTGAACCACTAGACGATAGGGGCATCACTAGACGATAAGGCCATATACAACCGCTCGTGATTATACTATAATCATAGTATGAGCAGTTTTTTGGAATTGTCAATATACTCGAAAAGTATAACTAGATCCAAAGTAAAGAGTTTTTCCTACTTTTCTGTTATGTTTTCATCTAGGAGTTTTTTTAGTTGCTGATTAGATTAATTCATGGATCATCCCCTACTTTATTAGGGAAATTCATTAAAAGGGTATAGAATAAGAATGGATTACTAAATAGGGATTCTCTATCCATATTAGTTCAGTACAGGTAGTTATTTGATTGATCTAAGATGAAAAATAGTCCAATTTCATTTCTTTTTTGGAATTTACATTTGGTGCTTTATTTAGTGTTCAGACCAAAAATGCATACATCCCGCACTAAGTCATAAAATTCTATAAAAAATAGAGAAAGTTTCAAAAACAAAGAAAAAAGTGAATGAATTTTAGTAGAAAAGTATTCCATCAGATTCGAACCGATGACTTACGTCTTAGCACGGCATTACTCTACCACTAATTTTAAAAGCCCTTTATCGGATTTGAACCGATGACTTATGCCTTACCATGGCATTACTCTACCACTGAGTTAAAAGGGCTTTTTATTTAATTCAAAAATTTGACACTTTGATTTCCCATTATGGGTCTACTGCATAATGTACATATTATATGTATAGAGAGAGATATTATGTAGAGATTATATATGTATATATCGATATATAGAAATATAGAAGTTTAGTCATGGCGAGGTTCAAAATCTTGCGAGCTCAAAATATTGAGAAAATTAAGAAAAATAAGAAATAAGAAAATATTTCCTATTCTCTCTTATAACTTGCACAAAACTAAAATAGAGGTTTTTTTATATAATAAAATACGTGAAGAAAGAGTGGACACAATAAAAAAAAGCCATACCCTACATAACTTAACTCTTCCTGGTTCAGGGTTTTCTGTTTCCGAAGACTAGTAAAATAGGCGGATTCTGGAACCCTAAGAATTAAATTACCCAATATGATTCGTGGAAGGAACATTTGGTAATGGTCTTGATACTCTATGTTCTTTTTTATGCGTTCTTAGTTCTATTTTTATTCTTTTAAACAAGAATCTAATAAAATAGAATTGAGTGAGTGGAAAAAAGGAGAGAGAGGAAAGTGGTAAATGGAGAGAATCGACTAAGCAGAGACTTTTAGGATCTTCTTTACATCAGGTAAATCTGTCGGTCTTGTCCGTTTTTTCTTTAACTGATGACTCTTTGTTTCTTACTTCTATCAAGCCATAGGGAAGGAAAGTCTATGATGAATTTTAAAAAAGCATCTCACTCTTTCTCTACGGCTCGGACTTAATGATAAGTGGGGGAAGGAAACATCTTCCATAATTTTTTTGTTTAGAATTGAACAAAAAAGAAAAGGAAAAAAGGAATTTATAGGGACAGTCTTATCCCCTAGTGTATATTGTAGGAATAATAAAACTATTCCGTCTCGCAAAGTAAATAATGATCATTGTAGTTATAACCGTAGAATAGGATAGGATCCTAATCGAAATACATACATTTGGTTCAGACGCTATTGGCTTGGTTAAGAAGAGATGGAATGTATTTTACAGACGAGAGTGGCTATCTAAATCCTAAAGTAAAGGCCAGCGATCAAAATAGAAGTACCAACCGTTCAGCGTCATGAACTTTCTCCATCTGATTCAATAAGGGGGAATTAGCCTCCTTCTCCATCCAATGGATATCCTTGACAAAGGGTACTATTTATATCATAATCTACATGTAGCGGGTATAGTTTAGTGGTAAAAGTGTGATTCGTTCTATTAATAACGGAATTTGAAATGAGATACTTAAAGGCATCTTTAAGTTTTTTATATTCCGATGAAAACTTTAGTTCTTATAAAGGATTTAATCCTTTTCCTCTCAATAGCATATTGAGGAAGAATATAAATTCTCGCGATTTGTATCCAAAGACTAATTGAAATTGCATCCAAAATACAAATTAGATTAGGAGTACAGAGTCGCGAAGCATAATTTTGCATTGGAGTAATTATTCCCATTTTTTAAATATGAGTAAAGGATCTATGGATGAAGATACTAAAAAGTTTATTTCCAATCGTAACTAAATCTTCTTTTGTTAAAAAAGGAATAAGGAAGCCAAATAGCTAAAAAACGATAGTTTTGGTTTACTAGAACCATCAGCATATTGTTTCAGCTCGGTGGAAACCAAATTCTTTTCCTCGAGGATCTCTTGAATGAAATTAGGGAACGAAGTAAGTAGATTAGATGGATTTAGATCGAAGTTCTATTTCCTACTCTATAAGGATCATCTAGAAAGCGGAGAGCTTTGGTTCCATTCAAATAGAAAAGCTGACATAGATGTTAAGTGGTGAGAATATCCATAAAGGAGCCGAATGAAATCAAAATTTCATGTTCGGTTTTGAATTAGAGACGTTAAAAATAATAAACCAACGTCGACTATAACCCCTAGCCTTCCAAGCTAACGATGCGGGTTCGATTCCCGCTACCCGCTCCATTCTCTATCTCTATAAAAATAAAAGGAGTATTCTTTTTGTCTAGACAAGGTAAAGGCCTGTATTCAACCTTCTTTGTCAACCAGTTTTTGGTACTCTAGAGCGGAGTAGAGCAGTTTGGTAGCTCACGAGGCTCATAACCTTGAGGTCACGGGTTCGATTCCCGTCTCCGCACTTAGCAGTCTGTATAAAAGGACTCTTCTATTTCTCTAGATATGTATGGTAGAGGGTTGGGTGGTATCCAACTTTTTTTATTCATTAGTTCCCGGCCCTAGAGGGAAAAATTGAGCAGTTTGCGAAGGCACTTGCCCTCAGAACGCGCAAGCCTCCTCCCGACTCCGCGTAAAAGAAAAATGAAATGAAAGAAAGGCACAGTCTACTTCTCCCTTCCCTTTAAAAGAAGTTTGCGAGTTCTTTGTCTCAGTGAATACCCGATTTACGGAGCCCTTTCTGGCTCCGTAGCGTACCCCTTTTTTTGAGTGGGATGCAAAGGAAGGATAAGTATAGTAAGGGATACGGTAATAGTACCTTACTAAATTAAGGGGGCGAGCGGCGGGAATCGAACCCGTATCTTCTCCTTGGCAAGGAGATGTTTTACCATTGAACTACGCTCGCTACGCTATATATTTTATAGCGTATATCCGCTTGGGTCGACCGTCTATGTCTGGGTCGACCGTTTCGTTTCATTTTCTATTATATTAGAGTTTTCCTTTTTTTTATTGTCTGTCAATGAATATTCTAAAATGAATATTCTAATAGGAATGGAATTTCATAATACTGAAAGAGAAGAGGTAGCAATTCGGAACGCAAATTGCGTTTTAATTTTAATGCGTCTCACTATTCGAATGTTTTCGAAGAAATGCCCTTTTTATTTTTTTTGTACCTGCCTACTAAATACTAAACAAATTTAAGAAATGAGAGAATTAAGAATAGCTACGAGAAAGACTAGTCCAATCCATAATGATGTACCGGAAAATACAACGTTTTTATTATTTGACCAACCATCAGGAGAAGCAAATACAAGGGGTACACTAATTACTAAGACTGAGGAAGTCGCAATTAATGCAAAAACAGCTAATTGGAAAGCAATAGTCATATTTCTAATCCTCCAAGCTACCATCAAATAAAGTTGACTACATATTTGATCCCTCACTTAACCAAAATTGTAAAAAAATACAAGAAGTAGGAGGGGTTTAATCATGAATCCATTGATTCTTCTCTTTAATTAAAACTTATTTTTACTTACCGCTTTTTTTTATTTGGATATGGGGGTGAGGAGAGGGGGTTTAGTCTTTATTTCACAAATTTCACAAGCGGGTATAGCGGATCATGTATCCGTGTATACAGTATACAGAGATATGTCGAAAAGGGACTTGAATCTGAGATCTTTCTATAGGTTAGTAGAGCTTTTTATATGGCTATGTTCTATTTGTAGGAGTAAAATAGGGATTAGGTTGTGGAGAGATGGCTGAGTGGTTGATAGCTCCGGTCTTGAAAACCGGTATAGTTCTAGGAACTATCGAGGGTTCGAATCCCTCTCTCTCCTTTTGCTTATTGAATATGTTTGTTTCTTTAATTTTTTTTTCTTTATTCTGTCCCTTATCTTTCTTTCATAAAAAGGAATGAATGGCTCGGCTAGATGGAATAACCGAGCCAGAACAGAAAAAAAAGAAAACATTAGAACAGGTATAAATAAGAAAATCTTAGTTAAGAGGGTTCATGTAAAGAACAGGTTCCAAATCACGATCGATTCCCTTTTCAAAACCTGCTGCAGCAGCTCGGGCTCTTCCTGCATGCCACAAATGGCCCACAAAAAAGAAGAATCCTAGAACAAAATGAGAAGTCGATAACCAACTTCTAGGAGAGACATAATTAACTGCATTGATCTCGGTAGCTACGCCACCCACAGAATTTAAAGAGCCTAAAGGCGCGTGGGTCATATATTCTGCTGAACGTCGTTCTTGCCAAGGTTGTATGTCTTTTTTCAACCTACTCAAGTCCAAACCGTTGGGGCCCCTTAGAGGTTCTAACCATGGAGCGCGAAGGTCCCAAAAACGCATAGTTTCCCCTCCAAAGATAACCTCCCCAGTTGGCGAACGCATTAGATATTTACCTAAACCTGTGGGTCCTTGAGCGGATCCGACATTAGCTCCAAGACGCTGGTCTCTAACTAGAAAAGTAAATGCTTGAGCTTGAGAAGCTTCTGGCCCGGTGGGTCCATAAAACTCACTCGGATAAGCCGTATTATTGAACCATACAAAACAACAAGCGATAAAACCAAAGAGAGATAAAGCAGCTAAACTATAAGACAGGTAAGCTTCCCCAGACCATACAAACGCACGGCGAGCCCATGCGAAGGGTTTGGTTAAGATATGCCAAATTCCGCCAAATACACAAATGAAGCCCAACCATATATGCCCACCAATTATATCTTCTAAATCATCCACACTAACAATCCACCCTTCTCCCCCAAAAGGGGATTTTAGTAAATAACCAAATATAACACTGGGGCTAAGGGTCAAATTGGTAATTTTTCTTACATCTCCCCCCCCAGGGGCCCAGGTATCATATACACCGCCAAAATAAAGAGCCTTGAGTACTAGAAGAAAAGCACCTAGACCTAACAAAATTAGGTGAATACCCAAAATTGTAGTCATTTTATTTCTATCTTTCCATACATAACCAAAAAATGGAAAAGATTCTTCAAGAGTCTCGGGTCCCAGAAGCGCGTGATAAATGCCACCGAAACCTAAGACTGCGGAGGAAATTAGGTGAAGTACTCCAGATACAAAGTACGGAAAAGTATCTAGAACTTCTCCCCCTGGCCCTACTCCCCAACCTAGAGTAGCTAAGTGTGGAAGTAAAATTAACCCTTGTTCATACATGGGCTTTTCTGGTACGAAATGAGCCACCTCAAATAGGTTCATTGCTCCGGCCCAGAATACGATTAATCCGGCATGGGCTACGTGAGCTCCAAGTAGCTTACCGGACAAATTGATAAGTCTGGCATTCCCAGCCCACCAAGCAAAGCCAGTGGTTTCTTGGTCACGACCAGCTAAAACGAAAGTTCCATTAAAGAGCGTTTCCACGTGGTAGAACCTCCTCAGGGAATATAAGATTTTCATGAGGCTGATCCTGAGCTGCCATCCAAGCACGAATACCCTCGTTTAAAAGAATATTTTTGGTGTAGAAAGTCTCAAATTCAGGATCTTCCGCTGCACGGATTTCCTGGGAAACAAAGTCATAGGCACGTAAGTTCAGAGCCAGGCCAACTACGCCAATAGCACTCATCCATAAACCGGTGACGGGTACAAATAGCATAAAGAAATGTAACCAACGTTTATTGGAAAAAGCAACACCAAAGATTTGGGACCAAAAGCGGTTAGCAGTAACCATTGAATAAGTTTCTTCAGCTTGAGTTGGGTTAAAAGCGCGGAAGGTATTTGCACCATCACCGTCCTCAAATAAAGTGTTTTCTACAGTCGCTCCATGAATAGCGCATAGCAGAGCCGCACCTAATACTCCGGCAACTCCCATCATATGAAATGGGTTCAACGTCCAATTATGAAATCCTTGGAAGAAAAGGATGAATCGAAATATCGCTGCTACCCCAAAACTCGGCGCAAAGAACCAACCAGATTGCCCCAGTGGATAAATAAGGAATACAGAAACAAAAACAGCGATTGGACCAGAGAATGAGATTGCATTATAAGGCCGCAATTGAACAGACCGAGCAAGTTCAAATTGGCGTAACATGAAACCTATTAGTGCAAAAGCCCCGTGGAGAGCTACAAAAGTCCATAGACCGCCTAATTGACACCAACGAGTAAAATCTCCTTGTGCTTCCGGACCCCATAGTAACAACAAAGAGTGTGCTAAACTATTGGCAGGGGTAGAAACTGCTGCGGTTAAGAAATTACAACCTTCCAAATAGGAACTAGCCAATCCATGGGTATACCAAGAAGTTACAAAAGTTGTCCCTGTAAACCAACCCCCTAAAGCGAAATAAGCGCAAGGAAAGAGCAATAGGCCGGACCATCCTACAAAAACGAAGCGGTCCCTTCGTAACCAGTCATCCATAGTATCAAATAGATCATTTTCTTCTTTAGGAACTCTACCAAGGGCTATAGTCATAGTGATCCTCCTATTCAATTACTTCAACCATTTCCGAGCACCTCATGTCACTTCCAAGGCATATGATAGTTTTCTTATCTGTGGACGATTTGTTTCTCGTTCAATGCCCTTTTTCAATGGTCTCGAAGATAGAAATTTTTTATTTTTATCTAGGGAGTCACAACCGAGGTCGTGGTAAATCCATGAATTTGATTCGGTTTGTTTTTCTTATACTATAGAAATCAACATTTCAATTCAGCATTATTCCATGACTCCTACTTTAAAAGCCTATCTTTTAAGGGAAAAATGAAAATAAAAGTAACCCCTCTATTCTCGTTTCCTCTCTATTTCATGGGTGGAAGAACAAAAAAAGAGGATTCTTAAAAAAAATGGATTTTCGAAATCTATTTTTATGTGTAGCGGAAAGGAGTTGCGGTTTCTTCTTATTCCTATAGAACATCTAGTAACAAGAATATGAAATCGTAAATAACAAAAAATTCTTGTCTTGCGCGGTCTAAGTCTAAGGAAATACAAAAAATTCGCTTATACAATTTCATCTACATCGAATTTATATATCAGAATAGCGGATAGAGGCAGCATTCAAGGAGTCAGATCTACTTACTTTATGGTTCTTTCCAATTTTATGTTGGGTTTGATAAGAACCCTTTTTGCTTTCTTGATAAATAATCAACAAAAAAAAGCGTTTTTTCTTTTTTATATAACCTGCTTGTTTTATTATAACAAGTCCTATAGGGAAATGCCCACTAAAGAGAAAATCTATCTCATTCTCTCTCGGCCAATATCAATTTTTAGAAAGAAAAAACAACAATTTTCTTCTTTTTTTATTAACATTAAGAAAAAAGAATATAACTAAAATGGAATTGGCAATATAATTTTTATATACTTTTGAAAGAAAAAAAAAGGTTTTTTGCAATCATTATTTCTTGTCTCTATCATATCACGGAAACCTTTGGATTTGGAACGAGGAGAGATGGCTGAGTGGACTAAAGCGGCGGATTGCTAATCCGTTGTACAATTTTTTTGTACCGAGGGTTCGAATCCCTCTCTTTCCGCTCCCTCGGATCATTTGGGACTTTCGAATTGGAAGGAATTCTGACCCCCGGATTTTCTCATAGATAAATGTAAGAAACAAATCCAATTTGTAAGAAAAAATGCAAAAAAAATGGAATTTTTACTCCTCGCGCCCAGGATTCCGTCCTGGGTCATTGGATAAGAATCCAAAGATAAAGAGGGAAACAAAGAATATCACTACTGTATAAACAAAAAGTTTGAGAGTAAGCATTACATAATCTCCAAGATTTTTTTTTAAGGAATAGATTACCTGTTTTTCCTTACCACACGGATCCACTAGGATGGATTTTTTTTTTTATTTTGATACCTAAAAATGCAAAAAAGAATTCTTGAAAAAAAATTGCAAGAATTCATTTATAATAAGCACTCTTATCAATATCAAAATAGAGTTAGGTATTGTGTAGGTACCTGCTCAACGTAAGTGCAGAAGGGTAGAAAGGCTGATCCAAATTTATTGCTGCAGCTATCTATTCAATGTAGAAGAATTTTCATTTTAGAATCGAAGGTTCATAATATAAAAATAGAAAAGTTCTCTGCTTTTACCCATTTTTTTTATAATAATAATTTTTTGGAATTAATACATAATTTAATTTAGCAGGCAGAGCAGAGTACTAAAGATTTCATCGAAAACTTACAGCAGCTTGCCAAACAAAGGCTAATAGAAAAAAGAATAGAGGTATGACAGGCATAACATCCACGATTGGGTTGAAAATAGCATAAGCTTCGGGCAATTTGGCAAAGAAAAAACTAGTAGTCGGATAAAGAACAGAATTAAAACAGATACAGGTTAAACTAAGTATATTAGGCATAACAAGCATTTCATTCTTGTAGAGTAAATAATTGGATTTTGATTGAGTTATTTTTCTAAGGGAAATAAGGAAAAGGCAGATTCTAAATCTTTTTTCTTCGGACTTTCCCGAACACAAAATACCTCCTTGTATTTGCACTCTCAAATGAGAGTGGAATAAATTCGACTTTCATATAATATCTTAATAGAATTCCATGTAATGATCAATGCATTTTTTTGATTCTATATTATCCGCATGTCTAGAATACTAGCAAGAGAATATCCCTCATTTTTTATGTAATTGAAATGGGATTGACGAATAACAAATAAACATAATACTGTTTATTAGTGTCGCATAAAACCCGAAATGGGGCGTGGCCAAGTGGTAAGGCAGCGGGTTTTGGTCCCGTTACTCGGAGGTTCGAATCCTTCCGTCCCAGATTGTTTCGGATAGTATAGTACTCTACACGAGACAAAAGTTTATTAAAGAGAATAATGATATCTTATGAACTCTTAGATTAGATGCATTTCTAAGCATTCATTTTCTTTCTCAGAAAACATAATAAAGTCTTAAGTCCAATCAAATTGAATATCTTTATTTTATGAAAAAATTGTGTCTATCAGGCACATTCAGGATATGCCTACGCTATTTACTTAGTCATATTTTTTTCTTACTTTTTTTTTGTATTCGGGTCGAAGAAGTATGGAAGTACGAGAATTCTATAACTACCAAAAACTTTCAATCTTTTCATTGGAATACTTTTTTAGTTAATAGTTAATTTTTTTTGTTACGTAAAAAATATATTGCTAATCTAATTCTAATATAGTAATAAAATTAATTAGTAATTAATTTTATTAAACTTTTTTGGAGGTTGATAGTTTATTTATTGGGGAAGAGTTGATCCTTCTCTTCTACACTTTAAAATTGATGATCTCGAGCCATCCGTTGAGAATGGAAATTTCATAATAAATAAGTCTTAAACAAACCTGTTTAGTCGTCTTTTTCGAACTATGTTTCATTCATATGTTTTTCGAACTATGTTTCATTCTCATTCATATGATAGAATATGGGTTTAAATAAATAGGATTTTTGTGGGGGCTTCCCCGATAAATACTTAACTTTCTTTTATCCATATTGCTCCATAGATAGCAAGTTTGGATTAGTATACACAAAACTAAACCAATGACTATTCATGATTCCATCCATATTGGATCAATTCTCTATACCACTTTGCAATGAAAAGAGGAATGTTTGTTATGGTAAAACTTCGTTTAAAACGATGTGGTAGAAAGCAACGTGCGACTTGAAGGACATGATCGATTGTGGATTTTGCTATCCACCATTTTCCATAGTAATGAAAATGCTCTTGGCTCGACATAGTCTGTTCTATTCGTCCCGAACCTAATTTGCGCTGGGTTGTTTATTTTTAAGTAAATAGTACACAATGGAGCTCGAGAGGATAGAATTGATTTTTTATCAAGGGAAAGGATCTAGGGTTAGTGAAAACTAATAAATTAGGCCAACTTTGTCAGTCTATCCTTAATATAGAAATCGAAAGGTTAAAATAAGAAAAAAGCCCCATTTTGGAAGATAGGGAAAACTCTTTCAATTAAAAGTATATCAGAATAAATCCTCCTTATTTGATTTCTATAGAAGAGGGAGATGCTTTATCGAAGGAAATAAGAAAAAAGGGTATGTTGCTACTCTTTTGAAAGAAAAAAGAATAGGAATTCCCGAAGTAATGTCTAAACCCAAGGATTTCACAAATCAAAGATAAAGGATTCCAGAACAAGTAAACACAATTTTCAATTGTCTCAACAGCAGAATTGGATCAGAATAAGGAATAAAAGTCAATTCGTTCGAAATGAGACAACGAAAAGAGTTTAGAGACGACTCAAAAATTTTCGAAGGATTTCGCCTTTGAAGTCTGTCAGTCAAAATTAGCCAACTTGAGTCATGAGTATAAATGAAATTTGTTTTTTCTGTAAGGAAATTAATGCACGTAATAGTCTTATTTCTATTATTATAGACAGAAATTCGAATCATTTTCTCGAGCCGTATGAGGAGAAAACCTCCTATACGTTTCTAGGGGGGGGCGTTGTTTATCTACATCTATCCCAATAAGCTGTCTATCGAATCGTTGCAATTGATGTTCGATCTCGAAGAGAGGGAAGAGATCTTCGAAAAGTGGGTTTTTATGATCCGATAAAAAATCAAACTTGTTTAAATGTTCCAGCTATTCTCTATTTCCTTGAAAAGGGTGCTCAACCGACAAGAACTGTTTATGATATTTTAAGGAAGGCAGAATTATTTAAAGAAAAAGAAAGAATTTTGAGTGAATTGAAGAACTAAATAAATAAAAAAGTAGGAGAAGATCACCAGTATTCCTCGTTCTCTAATTATTTAGACACAATTTACCTCTTTCTTAGTCCTATTTGGATTTATGTCGTGCCAATCCAACATAAGCCCCTATTTTATTTACTTTTTCTATCTAATTTGTTTTCTTATCATTCTATTTCCATTGACAAAGGTCTATTGAACAAATAGAATTTGTAGATAGATGGGTCTCTTTAATCCTCACTCCATATTCGATTTTTCTGCCTACACTTCGCTCAAATGATAAGGGTGTCTCTGTCTCTCTTGCATGTGCATGTATTTTCATACAATATTTTTATTTCTTTAAACTAAAAATCGCTAAAAGAAGCAGCATTTTGCCATCGTGATTGGAGTCGCTCTAATCTTAGTGGAATTTAACTAGACCTGTTCATTTTGCCATTTGAGTGTTTTTCATGGTCGATAAAATCTTTCTTTTGATGTCTTGCTAGTTCAATGTTTTGACAGAAGCGCCCGGTATAATTCCATTGATTTTTTGATTTCGATCGTATCTAAGATCTTTTTTTATCTGGGTTGCTAACTCAATGGTAGAGTACTCGGCTTTTAAGTGCGACTATGATCTTTTACACATTTGGATGGAGCAACAAATTCGTCCAGACTCTTGGTAGAGTCTATAAGACCACGACTGATCCTCAAGGGTAATGAATGGAAAAAATAGCATGTCGTAATAAAATCGAATAAAAATTACGATTTTCTGGGTCTAGTGAATAAATGGATAGAGCCTGGCTCCAATTCTGGTAAAATAAAAAGCAACGAGCTTAACTTCCTAATTGGAATAATTCCCCGCTCTAATTAGACGTTAAAAATAGATTAGTGCCGGATGCGGGGAAAGGTTGGATTTTCGAGTCGACCTTTTTTTTTTTTTTTAGAAATCCTAATTATTCTTGATTATGGATTGAATGTGTAAAAGAAGCAGTATATTGATAAAGGGATTCCATTCCAAAGTCAAAAGAGCGATTGGCCTGCAAAAATAAAAAATTGATTCTGTTCTCTTTTGTAATTTAGAACAAACATAAACTAATTGTGTAGAAAAGGAGCGGAAAAAGATCTGTGGATTAGACTCCCTTTCTTTCCAGGGTTTGTATTAAAAAATCCAACACCCTGTTCTGACCATATTGCACTATGTATCATCATTTGATAAACCGAGAAATGCTTCTTGTCTCTGATTCAAGTAGAAATACAAATGGAAAAATTCGAAGGGTATTCAGAAAAACATAAATCTTGTCAACAATACTTTGTCTACCCACTTCTCTTTCAGGAGTATATTTATGCATTTGCCCACGATTATGGATTAAATGATTCCGAACCTGTGGAAATTATTAGTTGTAATAACAAGAAATTTAGTTCACTACTTGTGAAACGTTTAATTACTCGAATGTATCAGCAGAATTTTTGGATTAACTCGATTAATCATCCTAACCAAGATCGATTGTTGGATTACAAAATTGGTTTTTATTCTGAGTTTTATTCTCAGATTCTACCTGAGGGGTTTTCGATCGTTGTAGAAATCCCATTCTCGCTACGAGAATTATCTTGTCCGAAAGAAAAAGAAATACCAAAGTTTCAGAATTTACGCTCTATTCATTCAATATTTCCCTTTTTAGAAGACAAATTTTTGCATTTGGATTCTATTTCACATATAGAAATACCCTATCCTATTCATTTGGAAATCTTGGTGCAACTTCTTCAATACCGTATACAAGACGTTCCGTCTTTGCATTTATTGCGATTCTTTCTCAACTACTATTCAAATTGGAATAGTTTTATTACTTCAATGAAATCTATTTTTCTTTTTAAAAAAGAAAATAAAAGACTATTTCGATTCTTATATAATTCTTATGTATCAGAATATGAATTTTTATTGGTGTTTCTTCGTAAACAATCTTCTTGCTTACCATTA